ATCCTTTTTGCCAATACTAACAGGATCCTTTTCTCAGGTAATGGAGATACTCGAAGTATTCCATTAATTATGTATGAACGTTCCAATAAAAATACTTGTATGCACCAAAAACCCCTGGTTCAGCAGGGTAAATGCATTAAAAAGGGACAAATTTTATCAGATGGTGCCGCTATCGTTGGGGGGGAACTCGCTTTGGGAAAAAACGTATTAGTAGCTTATATGCCGTGGGAAGGTTACAATTTTGAGGATGCGGTACTTATTAGTGAACGTCTGGTCTATGAAGATATTTATACTTCTTTTCACATCCGTAAATACGAAATTCAGACTCATGTGACAAGTCAAGGACCCGAAAGGATCACTAATGAAATACCCCATTTAGAAGCCCATTTACTCCGAAATTTAGACAAAAATGGAATTGTGATGCTTGGATCTTGGGTCGAGACGGGCGAGATTTTAGTAGGTAAATTAACGCCTCAGATGGCGAAAGAATCATCGTCTGCCCCGGAAGATAGATTATTACGAGCCATACTGGGCATTCAGGTATCCACTTCAAAGGAAACTTGCTTAAAACTACCTATAGGTGGTAGGGGTCGAGTTATTGATGTGAGATGGATCCGGAAAAAGGGGAGTTCTAGTTATAATCCAGAAATTATTCGTGTATATATCTCACAGAAACGTGAAATCAAAGTAGGTGATAAAGTAGCTGGAAGACATGGAAATAAGGGTATTATTTCCAAAATTTTACCTAGACAAGATATGCCTTATTTGCAAGATGGAAGACCTGTTGATATGGTCTTCAATCCATTAGGAGTCCCTTCACGAATGAATGTAGGACAGATATTTGAATGCTCGCTGGGGTTAGCGGGTAGTCTACTAGACAGACATTATCGAATAGCACCTTTTGATGAGAGATATGAACAAGAGGCTTCGAGAAAACTAGTCTTTTCAGAATTATATGAAGCTAGTAAGGCAACAGGGAATCCTTGGGTATTTGAACCCGAATATCCGGGAAAAAGCAGAATATTTGATGGAAGAACGGGCGAGCCTTTTGAACAGCCTGTTATAATAGGAAAGCCCTATATCTTGAAATTAATTCATCAAGTGGATGATAAAATCCACGGACGTTCCAGCGGACATTATGCACTTGTTACACAACAACCCCTTAGAGGAAGAGCTAAGCAAGGGGGACAGCGGGTAGGAGAAATGGAGGTTTGGGCTCTAGAGGGATTTGGTGTTGCTCATATTTTACAAGAAATGCTTACTTATAAATCTGATCATATTAGAGCTCGCCAGGAAGTACTTGGGACTACGATCGTTGGCGGAATAATACCTAACCCCGAGGATGCTCCAGAATCTTTTAGGTTGCTCGTTCGAGAACTACGATCTTTGGCTCTGGACCTGAATCATTTCCTTGTATCTGAGAAAAATTTCCGGATTAATAGAAAGGAAGCTTAATCGAAATGAATTGGAACGAATCAGAATTTTTCTTCTATGATCGATCGGTATAAACATCAACAACTCCGAATTGTATCAGTTTCACCTCAACAAATAAGTGCTTGGTCCAATAAAATTCTACCTAATGGCGAAATAGTTGGAGAAGTGACAAAACCTTATACTTTTCATTACAAAACAAATAAACCGGAAAAAGACGGATTATTTTGTGAAAGAATTTTTGGGCCTATAAAAAGTGGGATTTGTGCTTGTGGAAATTATCGAGTAATCGGAGATGAAAAAGACGACTTAAAATTTTGTGAACAATGCGGAGTCGAATTTGTTGATTCTCGAGTACGAAGATATCAAATGGGCTACATCAAACTGGCATGCCCAGTAACTCACGTGTGGTATTTGAAACGTCTTCCAAGTTATATCGCAAATCTTTTAGATAAACCTCTTAAAGAATTAGAAGGCCTGGTATACTGCGATGTGTGATTTGCTCGAAATTCTTTGTTTACAGACTTGGAATTAGTATCTGTCATCCCATTCAATCCGATTGGGATGCCCTGGCTCTGACATGTTTCTTGGGAGAGTAATATGAAGCTCAGAATTTGAGGTGTATTCAATACTCCTACATAAAAGGGAAATTAATCTATGGTCAATTACGTAACAAAAAAAATAGGAATTTTAGAGTTGTACCTCGTGAAAAAGGCTTTTTTCATTAACCAGTCCCTTTCTGTTAGGAAGAAATTGTGTTCAAGTAAGCCAGTATGTCATGGTTTCAGGAGTCTATCCATCGCATATAGATTTTAAAGGTATTATGCCATAACCGTCGAGGTGAAGTCGGGACCTAAAAGATTGAAGAGAACGATATATAGAATATAGACAAGAAAATCCCTTATGAATTGCGCGGTACTTCTCTCATTTTTTTAAGTAAGGAGCTTTAGCATTCAAAGGGAAGTAGATTACTCAAAATTTTAATATTTTATTTATGTCGTAATTGAATAAAAAAAAAGGAAGAAATAAAAATGAAATAACAAAAAAGCAGAAGGAAATCTTGGTTGAT